GTTAATGTAGCTTAATATTCAAAGCAAGACACTGAAAATGTCTAGACGGGTACTAACCACCCCATAAACACACAGGTTTGGTCCTGGCCTTTCTATTAGCTCTCAGTAAAATTACACATGCAAGCATCCACAACCCTGTGAAAATGCCCTCAAATAGTTACAATATGAGGAGCGAGTATCAAGCACGCATACATGCAGCTCAAAACACTTTGCTTAGCCACGCCCCCACGGGAGACAGCAGTGATAGACCTTTAGCAATAAACGAAAGTTTAACTAAGTTATACTGATTATCAGAGTTGGTCAATTTCGTGCCAGCCACCGCGGCCATACGATTAACTCAAGTTAATAGGGCACGGCGTAAAGAGTGTTTAAGAACATACTTCAAATAAAGCTAACCTATAACTAAATTGTAAAAAATCCTGGTTACAGTAAAATATTCTACGAAAGTGGCTTTAATATACTGAATACACTATAGCTAAGGCACAAACTGGGATTAGATACCCCACTATGCTTAGCCCTAAACCTCAATAACCCAAACAACAAGATTATTCGCCAGAACACTACAAGCAACAGCTTGAAACTCAAAGGACCTGGCGGTGCTTTATATCCGTCTAGAGGAGCCTGTTCTATAATCGATACACCCCGATAAACCTCACCACTTCTCGCCCTCAGCCTGTATACCGCCATCTTCAGCAAACTCCTTAAAGATCGTAAAGTAAGCAGGAGTATCATCATAAAAACGTTAGGTCAAGGTGCAGCCAATGAAGTGGGAAGAAATGGGCTACATTTTCTAAGTCAGAAAATTTTATACGACAACCTTTATGAAATTTAAAGGCCCAAGGTGGATCTAGCAGTAAGTCAAGAATAGAGAGCTTGATTGAAGCAAGGCCATTAAGCACGCACACACCGCCCGTCACCCCCCTCAAACATCACACAAAAGTATATTAATAATAAACTACTATGCACTGATATAGAGGGGATAAGTCGTAACATGGTAAGCGTACTGGAAAGTGCGCTTGGACGAATCAAAGTGTAGCTTAAACTAAAGCATTCGGCCTACACCCGAAAGATCTCACCAACAAATGATCGCTTTGAGCCAACTCTAGCCCAAACCCTCCCCCACTATATTACTTAAAACACAATAATTAAATCATTTACCTACTACAAAAGTATAGGCGATAGAAATTATACTCAGGCGCAATAGATACAGTACCGCAAGGGAAAGATAAAACCAACAAAGCATAAAAAAGCAAAGACAAACCCTTTTACCTTCTGCATAATGAACTAACTAGAAACAACTTTGTATAGAGAACTTTAACGATGTACCCCGAAACCAAACGAGCTACCCAAAGATAGCTAAAAGAGCACACCCATCTATGTGGCAAAATAGTGGGAAAATCTGTGGGTAGAGGCGACAAACCTACCGAGCTTGGTGATAGCTGGTTATCCAAGACAGAATCTCAGTTCAACCTTAAATTTACTTACAGAACCGCACAATCCACTCGTAAATTTAATCGTTAGTCTAAAGAGGGACAGCTCTTTAGACCCTAGAGAACAACCTTTCATAGAGAGTAAGACATACTACTACCACAGTTGGCCTAAAAGCAGCCATCAATTAAGAAAGCGTTCAAGCTCAATATAAGACTATCTCTAATTCCATACATACCGCCGAACTCCTAAAACACATTGGACCAATCTATTACTCAATAGAAGTAACAATGTTAGTATAAGTAACATGAAAGCATTCTCCACGCATAAGCTTATTTCAGACCGAAACAACTACTGTCAATTAACAGCCTAATTACTACACACTATAACTTAATACAACTTTTATCCAAACTGTTAACCCAACACAGGTATGCACTCAGGAAAGATTAAAAGAAGTAAAAGGAACTCGGCAAACTCTACCCCCGCCTGTTTACCAAAAACATCACCTCTAGCATTATCAGTATTAGAGGCACTGCCTGCCCAGTGACATGTGTTTAACGGCCGCGGTACCCTGACCGTGCAAAGGTAGCATAATCACTTGTTCTCTAAATAGGGACTTGTATGAATGGCCACACGAGGGTTTAACTGTCTCTTACTTCCAATCAGTGAAATTGACCTATCCGTGAAGAGGCGGATATAACTAAATAAGACGAGAAGACCCTATGGAGCTTTAATTTAATAATACAAACTAACAATTTAAAAACCAACAGGTATTAACCTACTGTACGTGTATTATAAACTTTGGTTGGGGTGACCTCGGAGTATAATAAAACCTCCGAAAGACACACACTAAGACTTCACCAGTCTAAGTAAACCTACTCCCATTGACCCAATAACTTGATCAACGGACTAAGTTACCCTAGGGATAACAGCGCAATCCTATTTTAGAGTCCATATCGACAATAGGGTTTACGACCTCGATGTTGGATCAAGACATCCCAATGGTGCAGCAGCTATTAAGGGTTCGTTTGTTCAACGATTAAAGTCTTACGTGATCTGAGTTCAGACCGGAGAAATCCAGGTCGGTTTCTATCTATTAAATATTTCTCCTAGTACGAAAGGACAAGAGAAATAGGGCCTACTTCGCAAAGCGCCCTCACAGATCAAATGATCATTATCTCAATTTAATAAATTACTATTCCAGCCCAAGAATAGAGCTAGTTAAGATGGCAGAGCCCGGCAATTGCATAAAACTTAAAACTTTACAACCAGAGGTTCAACTCCTCTTCTTAACAACGTGTTTATAGTAAATTTACTCCTACTTATTATCCCCGCCCTAATTGCTATAGCATTCTTAACACTTACAGAACGAAAAATCCTAGGATATATACAATTTCGCAAAGGCCCTAACATCGTAGGCCCCTATGGCATACTTCAACCAATCGCTGACGCAATAAAACTCTTCATAAAAGAACCTCTACTACCTACCACATCTGCCTCAACCCTATATATAACCGCCCCAACCTTAGCCCTATCAATTGCTCTTCTTATATGAAGCCCCCTTCCAATACCACACCCCCTAATTAACTTCAATCTAGGCCTCTTATTTATACTAGCAACATCAAGTCTAGCCGTATATTCAATTTTATGATCCGGATGAGCATCCAACTCTAACTACGCACTAATCGGCGCATTACGAGCAGTAGCCCAAACAATCTCATATGAAGTCACTCTAGCCATCATCCTATTATCAACCCTACTAATAAGTGGATCATTCAACTTACAATCACTTATCACAACACAAGAACACTCCTGACTTTTATTACCATCATGACCCATAGCAATAATATGATTCACTTCTACACTAGCAGAAACCAATCGAGCCCCCTTCGATTTAACAGAGGGCGAATCAGAGCTAGTTTCAGGTTTCAACATTGAATATGCCGCAGGCTCATTCGCCCTATTCTTTATAGCAGAATATATAAATATTATCATAATAAACGCCCTAACAACTACCATTTTCCTAGCGATGCCTTATAATATAGCTTCATCAGAGCTCTATACAATAAATTTTATAACCAAAACCCTCCTATTAACCACCCTATTTTTATGAATTCGAACAGCATACCCTCGATTCCGCTATGACCAATTAATACATCTCCTATGAAAAAAATTTTTACCACTTACACTAGCACTATGTATGTGATACATTTCAATACCAGCCCTGACATCCGGAATTCCACCCCAAACATAAGAAATATGTCTGACAAAAGAGTTACTTTGATAGAGTAAATTATAGAGGTTTAAATCCCCTTATTTCTAGAATCATAGGAGTTGAACCCATGCCTGAGAACTCAAAACTCTCCGTGCTACCTATTACACTATATCCTAAGTAGTAAGGTCAGCTAAATAAGCTATCGGGCCCATACCCCGAAAATGTTGGTTAAATCCCTCCCGTACTAACATTAACCCCCCAGCCCATCTCATTATTTCCCTCACTATTATTATAGGAACCATAATCACAATTCTAAGCTCACACTGATTCCTCATTTGAATGGGCTTAGAATTAAATATACTAGCCATTGTACCAGTACTAATAAAAAATTCAAGCCCTCGCTCCACAGAAGCAGCCACTAAATATTTTCTAACACAAGCAACCGCATCCATAATTCTACTAATAGCCATCTATCTCAACAACCTATTCTCCGGACAATGAACAATTAATTCATTCCTAGACCAAACTCCAACCGCAATAATATTAATCGCCCTAACAATAAAATTAGGAATAGCCCCCTTCCACTTTTGACTCCCAGAAGTAACCCAAGGCACTCCCCCAATCCCCACCATACTCATTTTAACATGACAAAAACTAGCCCCCTTGTCAATCATACTACAAATCTTCTCATCCATCAACGTCAACATCCTATTAACAATATCAATCCTATCTATTATAGTTGGAAGCTGAGGGGGACTAAATCAAACACAACTACGCAAAATCCTAGCTTATTCCTCAATCACCTATATAGGATGAATGGTGGCAGTACTATACCACGACCCAAATATCACCACTTTAACCCTACTAATCTATATTTTCCTAACAATCTCCACACTCATAACCTTTTATCTAAACTCAAATATAACTACCCTATCACTATCACACACCTGAAACAAAATTACATGAATAATGCCCGCAATTCCATTAATAATAATATCACTAGGAGGTTTGCCCCCGCTAACAGGCTTTTCCCCTAAATTTGCCATTATACAAGAACTCACAAAAAATAATAACATTATTGTTCCCCTTACTATGGCTATACTAACGCTAGTAAATCTATATTTTTACATACGCCTGACTTACGCCATCTCAATGACAATATTTCCCACGTCCAACAGCACAAAAATTAATTGACAACTAAAATATATAAAACCCGCACCACTTCTCTCTCCACTTATAACATCATCCACACTTCTACTTCCTGTAACCCCACTAATACTAATAGTCTAGAAATTTAGGTTAACAAGACCCAGAGCCTTCAAAGCCCTTAGTAAGTAAATTATACTTAATTTCTGCACCATCATAAGGACTGCAAAACTCTACTTTGCATCAACTGAACGCAAATCAATTACTTTAATTAAGCTAAGCCCTTTCTAGATTGATGGGACTTTAACCCACAAAAATTTAGTTAACAGCTAAACAACCCAATCAACTGGCTTCAATCTACTTCTCCCGCCGCTAGGGAAAAAAGGCGGGAGAAGCCCCGGCAGGGTTGAAGCTGCTTCTTTGAATTTGCAATTCAATATGATATATCACCTCAGAGCTGGTAAAAAGAGGGCCTTTCCTCTGTCTTTAGATCTACAGTCTAATGCTTACTCAGCCATTTTACCCCTTACCTATGTTCATAACTCGCTGATTATTCTCAACCAACCATAAAGACATCGGAACACTATATCTACTATTTGGCGCATGAGCAGGGGCAGTAGGAACAGCCCTAAGCCTCCTAATTCGAGCGGAACTTGGTCAACCAGGGAGTCTAATAGAAGACGATCATGTTTATAATGTAATCGTTACCTCTCATGCATTTATTATAATTTTCTTTATAGTCATGCCAATTATAATCGGAGGCTTTGGGAACTGACTTGTTCCCCTAATAATTGGTGCCCCCGACATAGCATTTCCCCGAATGAATAATATAAGCTTCTGGCTTCTACCCCCATCCCTCCTACTTCTACTCGCATCATCAACCTTAGAAGCCGGCGCCGGTACTGGCTGAACAGTTTACCCACCCCTAGCAGGAAATATATCACACCCAGGAGCCTCTGTAGATCTGACTATCTTTTCACTCCACCTAGCAGGTGTTTCCTCTATTTTAGGCGCCATTAACTTTATTACAACAATTATTAATATAAAACCTCCAGCTATAACCCAATATCAAACACCTCTCTTTGTCTGATCAGTCCTTATTACAGCAGTTCTCCTACTTCTATCCCTTCCAGTTCTAGCCGCTGGAATTACAATATTATTAACTGACCGTAATCTTAATACTACCTTTTTTGACCCTGCTGGTGGAGGAGACCCAATCTTATACCAACATTTATTCTGATTCTTTGGACACCCTGAAGTATATATTCTCATCCTTCCTGGATTTGGAATAATCTCACATATTGTAACATATTACTCTAACAAAAAAGAACCATTCGGTTATATAGGAATAGTATGAGCCATAATATCTATTGGCTTCCTAGGATTTATCGTATGAGCTCACCATATATTTACTGTAGGAATAGATGTAGACACACGTGCATACTTCACATCAGCTACTATAATTATTGCTATCCCCACTGGAGTGAAAGTATTTAGCTGATTAGCCACACTACATGGTGGTAACATCAAATGATCTCCTGCAATGCTATGAGCTCTGGGTTTTATTTTCCTCTTTACTGTAGGCGGACTTACAGGAATTGTACTAGCCAACTCATCACTAGACATCGTCCTGCACGATACATACTACGTAGTAGCCCACTTCCATTATGTCTTATCTATGGGGGCCGTATTCGCTATCATGGGAGGCTTTATTCACTGATTTCCATTATTCTCAGGCTATACACTCGACCATACCTACGCTAAAATTCATTTCACCGTCATATTCGTAGGCGTAAATATAACCTTCTTCCCACAACACTTTCTTGGCCTATCTGGAATACCCCGGCGATACTCAGATTACCCCGATGCATACACCACATGAAATATTATCTCATCCGTGGGCTCATTCATCTCACTAACAGCAGTTATCCTAATAATTTTCATAATCTGAGAAGCCTTCTCCTCAAAACGAAAAGTCTTAGCCATCGAGCAACTATTCACCAACTTAGAATGACTCTATGGATGCCCTCCTCCCTATCACACATTTGAAGAGGCTACATACGTAAAATCTTTAAACGAAAAAGGAAGGATTTGAACCCCCAGAAATTGGTTTCAAGCCAACCCCATAGACCCTATGACTTTTTCAATGAGATATTAGTAAAATAATTACATAACTTTGTCAAAGTTAAATTATAGACTAAACCCTATATATCTTAATGGCCCACCCAGCTCAACTAGGATTACAAAATGCTACATCACCCATCATAGAAGAACTTATCGCCTTCCACGACCACACTCTTATAATTATTTTCCTAATTAGCTCGCTAGTATTATATATTATCTCCATAATACTTACTACAAAACTAACCCATACCAGCACCATAAATGCCCAAGAAATCGAAATAATCTGAACTATTCTACCTGCAATTATCCTTATCATAATCGCCCTCCCATCCCTACGTATTTTATATATAACAGACGAATTTAACAAGCCTTACCTAACCCTCAAAGCAATCGGCCACCAATGATACTGAAGCTACGAATACTCAGACTATGTGGATTTAGCCTTTGACTCTTATATTATACCCACATACTTTCTTGAACCTGGTGAATTCCGACTTCTTGAAGTAGATAACCGAACAACCCTACCAATAGAAGCAGATATCCGCATATTAATCTCATCACAAGACGTCTTACACTCATGAGCTGTTCCATCACTAGGTGTTAAAGCAGATGCAATTCCAGGACGCCTAAACCAAGCTATACTAGCCTCTATGCGACCAGGCCTGTTTTACGGACAATGCTCAGAAATTTGCGGGTCAAATCACAGCTTTATACCTATCGTCCTAGAATTCATCTACTTCCAAGATTTCGAAGTATGAGCCTCATATTTATATATTGTATCACTGTAAAGCTACCCAGCATTAACCTTTTAAGTTAAAGATTGAGAGAATCCCTCTCTCTACAGTGAATGCCTCAACTAGATTTATCACCATGACCAGTGGTAATTCTATCAATAGTCGTAACCCTTTTCTATATTATTCAATTAAAAATACTGAATTTTACTTTCTATATTATCCCACTATCAAAATTAACAAAAATACAAAAACATAAAACAACTTGAGAATTAAAATGAACCAAAATCTATTTGCCTCCTTCAATGTACCAATAATCTTAGGAATCCCCCTGATCACATTAATTATTATATTTCCCGCTATATTGATTACACCCCCTAATAAACTAACCAGCAATCGTCTCTCCTCCCTTCAACAATTACTAATTCAACTCCTACTAAAACAAATAATAATAGTACATAGCATTAAAGGACGGACCTGATCCCTCCTACTTCTGACCCTAATCACTTTCATTGCCCTAATTAACCTTCTCGGACTTACACCCTATGCATTCACACCAACTACCCAGCTATCAATAAATATAGGCATAGCAATTCCCCTATGAATAGCCACTGTACTAATAGGATTTCGATCTAAAACAAAAGAATCTCTAGCTCACTTCTTACCTCAAGGAACACCCGCTCCACTTATCCCCATACTAGTTATCATTGAAACAATCAGCCTTTTCATCCAACCAGTCGCACTAGCCGTACGACTAACAGCCAACATTACAGCAGGCCATCTATTAATACACTTGCTAGGAGACACCGCATTAACCCTCTCGTCTATCTATTTATCTTCCTCCGTAATCACAGTTATCGTCATCATTTTACTAATTACTCTAGAATTAGGTGTAGCCCTAATTCAAGCCTACGTCTTTACACTTCTAGTAAGCCTATATCTACACAATAATTCATAATGACACACCAAACACACGCCTATCACATAGTCAATCCAAGTCCCTGACCATTAACAGGAGCCCTATCAGCCTTCCTACTAACCTCTGGCCTAATTATATGATTCCACTTCTACTATACCCTTCTCCTAATCGCAGGACTATTAGCCAGCACAATAACTATATTCCAATGATGACGTGATGTAGTACGAGAGAGTACATATCAAGGTCACCACACCACACCCGTCCAAAAAGGTCTCCGATATGGAATAGTCTTATTTATTGTTTCAGAAGTCTTCTTTTTTGCTGGCTTCTTCTGAGCATTTTATCACTCTAGCCTTGCCCCAACCCCACAAACAGGAGGACACTGGCCCCCAACAGGCATCCTACCTCTTAACCCTATAGAAGTTCCACTCCTAAACACAGCTATCCTACTAGCATCAGGGGTCACAATCACCTGAGCACACCACAGCCTAATAGAATCTAACCGAGAAGAGTCGATTCAAGCATTAGCCATAACCATCGCACTAGGTATCTATTTTACATGCCTACAAATGTCAGAATACTCCGAAGCTTCCTTCACTATCTCCGATGGAATTTACGGCTCAACATTCTTCATAGCCACAGGCTTCCACGGCCTTCACGTAATAATTGGAACTACATTCTTAATTACCTGCTTCATTCGCCAACAATTGTATCACTTCACAACCAACCACCACTTCGGCTTCGAAGCTGCTGCATGATATTGACACTTCGTAGATGTAGTATGACTATTCCTCTATATCTCCATTTATTGATGAGGATCTTACTCCCTTAGTATAAATAGTACTATTGACTTCCAATCAATAAGCCTCGACAAACTCGAGAGAGAGTAATAAACTTACTATTAACCCTAATAACAAATATTCTTTTAGCCTTACTACTAATCACTATTACATTCTGACTCCCACAATTAAATATGTATGCAGAAAAATTTAACCCCTATGAGTGTGGATTTGACCCCACAACTTCAGCACGCCTACCCTTCTCCATAAAATTCTTCTTAATCGCCATCACATTCTTACTATTTGACCTAGAAATTGCTCTACTGCTACCCCTACCATGAGCAACCCAAACAAGTAACCTAATATTAACAATTAACATAATCCTTGCTCTTATTGTTATTATAGCAGCAGGATTGGCCTATGAATGAATTCAAAAAGGATTAGACTGAATTGAATTGGTATATAGTTTAATTAAAATAAATGATTTCGACTCATTAGATTATGATAAATCATATTTACCAAGTGCCTTTCGTATATATTAACATTACACTAGCATACACCATATCTCTACTGGGACTGTTAATCTACCGATCCCACCTAATATCATCCCTACTATGTTTGGAAGGCATAATATTATCACTGTTCATTATAATTACACTCACAACCTTAAACATGCACTTTACATTAATATACATGCTACCTGTCATCCTTCTAGTATTTGCCGCATGCGAAGCTGCAGTGGGCCTAGCCCTATTAATTTTAATTTCTAACCTGTACGGCTTAGACTATGTACAAAACTTAAATCTGCTCCAATGCTAAAAATTATTATACCTACAATTATGTTACTTCCAATAATTTGACTTTCAAAAAATCACATAATATGAATCAACATAATGACCTGCAGCCTACTAATTAGTGCTCTCACCCCCCTACTCCTATACCTCCCAAACAACCCATGCAACCTATCATTAACCTTCTCCTCAGACCCACTATCATCACCCCTATTAACTCTAACAGCCTGATTACTACCCCTAATAATCCTAGCAACCCAACAACATCTATATAACAACCCCTTTATACGAAAAAAACTATACATCTCAATGCTAATTTTTCTACAAATCTCCCTAATCATAACATTTACAGCCACAGAACTAATCTTATTTTATATTCTATTTGAAACCACTCTAATTCCCACTCTAATTATTATCACTCGCTGAGGATATCAACCAGAACGTATCAATGCCGGCTCATATTTCTTATTCTACACACTAACAGGATCCCTCCCATTACTTATTACACTCCTATATCACCTAAGTAACTTAGGATCACTAAATATGCTAATAATAATTAACACCAAAGTAATAATATTTTCCTGAACTAACAACATTATATGGTTAGGGTGTATGATAGCCTTCATGGTCAAAATGCCCTTATATGGCCTTCATCTATGATTGCCCAAAGCCCACGTTGAAGCCCCAATTGCTGGCTCAATAGTATTAGCAGCAATCTTACTAAAACTTGGTAGCTATGGCATAATACGAATTACTCCCATCCTTGGCCCCCTGACAGAAAAAATAAGTTATCCCTTCCTAGTCCTCTCCTTATGAGGCATAGCCATAACCAGCTCTATCTGTCTACGACAAACTGACCTAAAATCACTTATTGCATATTCCTCTGTAAGCCATATAGCCCTTGTCATCTTAGCCATTCTAATTCAAACGCCCTGAAGCTTCACCGGCGCAATAATCCTTATGATTTCCCACGGACTTACCTCATCCCTACTATTCTGCTTGGCAAACTCAAATTACGAGCGGATCCACAGCCGAACTATAATATTTACCCGAGGTCTCCAAACACTATTTCCCCTCTTAGCCCTATGATGACTTCTGGCAAACCTTGCTAACCTTGCCCTTCCACCCACTATTAACCTTATAGGGGAATTACTCACAATCTTAGCCGCCTTCTCTTGGTCTAATTTCACTATCATGTTTACAGGGTTTAACATACTAATTACAGCCTTATACTCATTATATATATTTACCTCAACACAACGAGGGCCACTAACGTATAGTACTAGTAATGTAAAACCACTATTCACACGAGAAAACATACTAATACTAATACACATGGCACCAATCCTCCTCCTCACTCTTAACCCCAAGGTGATCATGGGGCTAACACCCTGTAGCTATAGTTTAACCAAAACATTAGATTGTGAGTCTAACAATAGAAGCCTACAACTTCTTATCTACCGAAAAAGTATGCAAGAACTGCTAATTCATGCCTCCAAGCTTAACAACTTGGCTTTTTCAACTTTTAAAGGATAGTAGTTATCCATTGGTCTTAGGAACCAAAAATATTGGTGCAACTCCAAATAAAAGTAAAAATGCACTCTACCATAACGCTAATAATGCTAATTCCCCTACTAATACCCATCACAATTACCCTGATTAAACCCAATAAAAACCCCCTATACCCCCATTATGTAAAACTAGCTATCATTTACGCTCTTGCCATTAGCATTGCAACTATAACAATGTTCATTTTCACAGGCCAAGAATCAATAACTTCAAACTGACACTGAACAACTATTCAAACCATTAAACTATCACTAAACTTTAAACTAGATTTCTTCTCCACAATATTTACCCCCGTAGCACTATTCGTTACCTGGTCAATTGTAGAATTCTCTACATGATACATGAACTCAGATCCAAAAATTAACCAATTCCTTAAATATTTACTCATCTTCCTTATTACAATGCTAATCTTAATTACCGCTAACAACCTATTCCAGCTCTTCATCGGGTGAGAAGGAATAGGTATTATATCCTTCCTACTAATTAGCTGATGACATGGCCGAACAGACGCCAACACAGCAGCCCTACAAGCAATCCTGTATAACCGCATTGGAGACATTGGCTTCATTTTAGCAATAGCATGATTCTTCCTATACTCTAACTCATGGGACCTTCAACAAATATTTATCCTCAACCCTAACCCAGACTCTTTCCCACTAATCAGCCTCCTTCTAGCAGCAACAGGAAAATCAGCTCAATTCGGCCTCCACCCATGACTACCCTCCGCTATAGAAGGACCCACACCAGTTTCAGCACTACTCCACTCCAGTACTATAGTTGTCGCCGGAATCTTCTTAATGATTCGTTTTCACCCCCTAATCGAAGATAATCCACTCATTCAAACACTCGCATTATCACTAGGAGCTGTAACCTCCCTATTTACAGCAATGTGCGCTTTAACACAGAATGATATCAAAAAAATTGTAGCCTTTTCAACTTCAAGCCAACTTGGTCTCATAATAGTAACAGTAGGTATTAACCAACCACACCTAGCCTTCCTCCATATCTGCACTCACGCTTTCTTCAAAGCTATATTATTTCTATCAGCAGGATCTATTATTCATAGTCTCAATAACGAACAAGACATCCGAAAAATAGGAGGTCTATTTAAAATCTTACCATTCACTGCCTCTTCACTCATAATCGGCAGCTTTGCACTTATAGGACTACCCTTCCTTACAGGTTTCTACTCAAAAGATCTAATCATCGAAACCGCCAACACGTCGTATACCAACGCCTGAGCCCTTACAATTACCCTATTAGCAACTTCCCTCACAGCCACATATAGCGCCCGCATCATCTTCTTCGCTCTAATAGGGCACCCCCGATTTATATCCTCCATTACAATTAATGAAAACAACCCCTCGCTAATAAACTCTATTAATCGCCTAGCAGTGGGCAGCATTCTAGCTGGATTTCTTATTTCCACCTGTATTCCCCCTACTTCATATCCCCAAGTCACCATGCCATATTACCTCAAACTGGCAGCTCTGGGAGTAACTATCCTAGGACTTCTCATAGCAATAGAACTCAATTACATGACCAATAATATAAAATTAAGCACACCAGTAAAACCTTTCTACTTCTCAAACATACTAGGCTTCTACTCAATTACCACTCACCGCTCAAACCCTCATTCAAGCTTAACAGCAAGCCAAAACCTTACCTCAACCCTATTAGACTTCTTCTGACTGGAAAAGTCTATACCAAAAATAACAATACAAACCCAAACATCAATTTCCATAACCACATCGACCCAAAAAGGCCTAATTAAACTCTACTTCCTATCATTCTTCATTCCACCCACTATACTACTACTTCTAACCATTTAACCCCCACCTCGAGTTAACTCAATCACAATATGCATACCCATAAACAGCGCTCAGCAAGTAACTAAAGCAACTCAAACACCATAATTATATAACGCAGAAGCACCAGTTGGATCTTCACGAATTAGCCCCGGCCCCTCACCCTCATAAATCATCCAACTCGACACAGTCTTATAATTGACAGTAACCTCCACCGTTTTATTAGGGTCCCCACCTAACAAAATAATCATAACCACCTCCATCATTAAACCCAACATAAAAATTCCCAAAATATCAATACTTGACACCCACGTCTCAGGATGCTCATCAATTGCTATTGCCGCAGTATAGCCAAAAACAACCATTATACCCCCCAAATAAATTAAGAAGACCATAAGTCCTACATAAGACCCCCCAAAATATAACGTAATCGCACAACCCACAGCACCACTAAAAATCAACACCAATCCACCATAAATAGGCGAAGGCTTAGAAGAAAATCCTACAAATCCTATTACTAAAATAACACTTAATGAAAATAAAGCATATGTCATTATTCCCACATGGGTTATAACCATGACTAATGATATGAAAAACCATTGTTGTATTTCAACTATAAGAATTCTAATGACCGCCCTCCGCAAAACACACCCACTAGCAAAAATTATTAATAATTCATTCATTGACTTACCTACACCATCTAACATCTCTGCCTGATGAAATTTTGGCTCACTTCTTGGCATCTGCTTAATTATTCAAATCACCACAGGCCTATTCCTAGCCATACACTATACACCAGATACTTCAACCGCTTTCTCCTCAGTCGCTCATATTACCCGAGACGTTAATTACGGCTGAATAGTCCGCTACCTACACGCAAATGGTGCCTCCATATTCTTTATCTGCCTCTTTCTGCATATCGGCCGAGGCTTATATTACGGATCCTTCCTCTCTCTAAAGACCTGAAATGTTGGTGTTATCCTACTGCTTACAACCATAGCCACAGCATTCATAGGTTATGTCCTCCCATGAGGCCAAATATCATTCTGAGGGGCCACAGTAATTACAAACCTCCTATCAGCCATCCCCTACATTGGATCCAACATTGTACAATGAGTTTGAGGTGGCTTTTCAGTAGATAAAGCTACCCTTACACGATTCTTTACCTTTCACTTTATTCTACCCTTTATTATTGCAGCTCTAGCAACTATCCATCTCTTGTTTCTGCATGACACAGGATCAAGTAACCCGTCAGGAATGGCATCAGACCCTGACAAAATTATATTCCACCCCTACTACACAATCAAAGACATCCTAGGCTTGATTCTTCTTCTCCTATGCTTAATAAGCTTAACTTTATTTTCACCCGACCTTCTAACCGATCCAGACAATTATACACTAGCCAACCCTCTCAATACCCCACCCCATATCAAACCAGAATGATACTTTCTATTTGCATACGCAATCTTACGATCTATTCCCAACAAACTAGGAGGTGTTCTAGCCCTAGTTTTATCTATCCTAATCTTAATAATTATTCCTACCCTACACCTATCCAAGCAACAAACTATAAAATTTCGACCCATCACCCAAATCCTATTCTGAGCTCTAGTAGCTGACTTACTCACACTAACATGAATTGGAGGCCAACCAGTCGAATACCCTTTTATAACTATTGGCCAAACTGCATCAATCATATACTTTCTTACTATCATTACACTCATCCCCCTATCCACTCTAATTGAAAACAAACTACTTAAGTGGTAAGTGTCCTTGTAGTATAATTTAATACCTTGGTCTTGTAAATCAGAGATGGAGAATTCTTACTCCCCGGGACGATTTCAGGGAAAGAACTTCTTATTCTACCATCAACACCCAAAGCTGAAATTCTAATCTTAAACTATTCCCTGAACATCAATTAAACCACTTATTATCGAAAAAAATCACACTACAAAATACCCCACAAGTATGTACGACAAAATATCCCACCCTATGTAATTAGTGCATTATTGCTTGTCCCCATGAATAATACATAGTACTACGGATGCTTAATTATACATAGCACATAAACCCAAAACGTGCATTAAAACATCATCAACATGCTTACAGGCAAGGATTACAATCCCACAACGGACCAGAACACATAAGAACCTAACCGTACATAGCAACGCCACCAAAACATGACTATCCACCCAACACGAGATCCCATAATAGTACATTAGTACATTAACCTATTTACAGCGCATAGCACATCCTATTCAGTCAATCCTCTTCAACATGAATATCCCACAGGTATTAATCAACCTCTTGATCTACCATCCTCCGTGAAACCAACAACCCGCTCATAATTACTAGTATCCTCGCTCCGGGCCCATATAGACAGGGCTTGATTATACTGGAACTTTACCTGGCATCTGGTTCCTACCTCAGGGCCATAACATCAAGATCGCCCATACGTTCCTCTTAAATAAGACATCACGATGGTGTGGCGCTATCACCCTCTTAACCGCGTCACTGGAGCACTCTAAGGGGCCTCCATGGAGAGTTATGCGAGCTTCAACAATTCCGTAGGCTGGTGGATTCCAACGACAACCCTGCAGCGCATGTCTGTGCTTTGCCAGGCTTTATGCTGTCATCGCGCCTCTGGTTGAATGTCTTGGTCCCCATCCCGCCCACTAAGGTGTTATTTAATTAATGGTTACAGGACATAATAAACAATTTTACCAGCATTTTAAACCCACCAAATTTAAAAATAAATTTTAAAAATAATTAACCACACACCAAAAATTAACCCACAGCCAGACACCTGGACCGTATTTTCTGAGGTACATTCCATAAAGAGACATCCCCCTACTGGCATATCCACTAAAACAAACCCAGCTATCTAAAATACATGCCCCACCTCTCCTCAAATAGATAATTACTACTTGTGGTTACTCCTCACGCACCTCAAAACATACCCTTCAGAAAATATATCTATGCGAATAATGAATTAATCAAGCCCCAACCTACATCAACTATCATTTATAAACAACTACTCAAATAAACACAAA